TAGCATTTGACCCCGTACCACCGAAAGGTTTGGTCGCATACTTGAAAAATAACCCAAAAAATCAAGGGAATGCTTGGATAATTGGTTTATATAAATCCTTCCTGGTTGAGACCACACATAAGAATGACACTGCCATAAATTGACAAGATAATATTTCCACTTATTCATCAGAAGAGGGGTATCCTTCGAAGACAGAATAGATTTTCCTTGATATCTAACATAATGCATAAAAGGATCCTTGAAGAACCATAAGATGGCGGCCGGAAAATCATTAACGAAGACTTCTTCTACAGGATCTTTTTTTTTTTCATAGAAATGTATTCGCTCAAAAAAGATACCAGAAGAGGTTAATCGTAAATGAGAAGATTGATTACGAAGAAAAAGTAAAATGGATTCGTATTCACATACATGAGAATTATATAGGAGCAAGAATAATCGTGGATTACTTTTTGAAAAAATCATTTTTTTTGGAGTAATAAGACTATTCCAATTATAATACTCGTGAAGAAAGAGTCGTAATAAATGTAAAGAAGAGGGATCTTTCACCCAATAGCGAAGGGTTTGAACCAAGATTTCCAGATGAATGGGGTAGGGTATTAGTACATCTGATACATAATTTAAATGTGGGAATTTGTCCTCTAAAAAAGGAAATATTGAATGAATTGATCGTAAATTATAAGATTTTACGATTTCTGTCGCCTCTAAGGAAGATACTAATCGTAGGGAAAACGGAATTTCCACAATGACTGCAAATCCCTCCGACATCATTTGAGAATACAAATTTTTGTTGTACCCAAAAAATTGATTTTGGTTAGAATCATTAGCGGAAATTATCAAATGATTCTGTTGATACATTCGACTAATTAAACGTTTTATAATTAGTAAACTATATTTAGTGTCATAACCTACATTATCCAACAAAATTGATCTATTTAAACCATGATCATGAGCAAGTGCATAAATATACTCCCGAAAGATAAGTGGGTATAGGAAGTCATGTTGCTGATATCTATCTAGTTCTAAATATCCTTGAAATTCTTCCATTTTTTATTTGAACAAGAAAAGAAATAGGTGATTTATTGGGTTATCAAATGATACATAGTACGATACAGTCAAAACAAGGTATTATAGTAAGAAAATACCTCGGAACAAGTAAGACTCATCAACAGACTCTCTAGCCTCTCTTTTTCCATCTAATTGATTTATGTTCATTCTAGGGTAACAAGATGGTTAGAAGTCCTTTATTTTTTCAATCCAATCGCTCTTTTGATTTTGAAAAATCTTTATCAATATACTGCCTTCTTCTACACATTTATCTCTACCCCATAATGGGTAATAGCTAATAATTAGGACTCATAAGAAATTTTTAATCCACTCATGGGAAAAGTTTTTCCCGTATTAAGCACTAATATATTTTTAACGTCTAATTAGATCGGGTAATCATTCAAAAATTAAGAACAGAAGCTCATTACTTTTTGTTTCCCTATAATTGGAACCGTAGTAGGGCTCTACCCATTTATTCACTCGACCAAATTCATTTTTTTTATTACACGACAAGAATTCAAACAATTTAAATAAGGTTTTGGACCTATTCGGTAAGAATGAAATATTCTTAGAATTATCCATTGATACGACATGCTGCTTTTTCCATTCATTCCTTTCAGGATCAGTCGTGGTCTTACAAACTCTACCGATGGTATGGACGAATCTTTTGCTTCATACAAATGTGTAAAAGATGCTAGCCGCACTTAAAAGCCGAGTACTCTACCGTTGAGTTAGCAACCCCAAAAAAATAATTAGAATGTGTAGATACAATCGGAATCTCAATAAAAAAAAGATTGAATTGCACAACGCAATCCAAACCGATCAAAACATTAAAATAGCAAAAATTTTTAAAATTCTAATTGATTAGATTCTGAACATAATAAAAATGAACAGATCCGATGAAAAAATTCTCAGATAAAAATAGGGATAAAGTAAAATATTTATAAATAGCTCCTTGTCTCTTATGTCATCCATTAATTCTATAGTATATATAGATTTTTATTGAGTTTAATCTTAATCAAAAAAAGACTTCTTGTATCACAGAAAATACAAGAACCCATTATTTGAATGAAATAAAAGCTATGGGACGGAGATATAAATGGATCCTTTTATCCACGATCGGATTATATTTATTTGATACACTGTTGTCAATATGAATGTTGAGAAAAGAATACAAAAGAAAAAACAATTTATAAATATAACTAACAATTCCAATTTCAATCAATTAGACAATTAGAATTATAAGAAAAAATAAGAAAAAAAAACTAAGGACTTGTGTTGGATTGGCACTATATATAATATTTCTATACAACACAACATTGATACAATATTAAAAATAAATTAAGTAAAAAATGAGGTTTATTCACTAATCACTAAAATAAGCAAGTGAAATCCTTTGTGTTTTTTTATTTGTTCCTTAACTCATTGACAGTAATCTCAAAATTTTATATTTATAGACCCGATTACTTCATTTATTTATTCACTTAATCTTTTTCTATCTATTTTATATATATCAATAAAATTTATATCAATAAAATATAAATAGATTTTTGTCGTTATAAAAGACACTCTTTTATAGTAACAATAATAAATTTAGTATGATATAATTTAGTATGATATAAATAGAACAAAAGAGGAAATAGCAAAGAAACAAAAAGGTTATACAAGGCTATATACAAATCATCCACATTTTTTTTATTTCATTAATTGAATTATATTTGTTGATTAGGGTGAAGTTCCGTAAAAACCCCCGCCCTTTTTGAAATATCATGAACAGTTCCTGTAGGTTGAGCACCTTTTTCAAGGAAATATAGAATAGCCGGAACATTTAAATAGATTTGATTCTTTATCGGGTCATAAAAACCCACTTTACGAAGATCTCTTCCCTCTCGTCGGGATCGAACATCAATTGCAACGATTCGATAAATGGCTCATTGGGATAGATGAACAATACTCCCCCCCCCCTAGAAACGTATAAGAAGTTTTCTCCTCGTACGGCTCGAGAAAATTCGAAATTATGTCTATGTATAGAATCATAATATCAAATAGATCCATAAAATCATCAAATTCATTATATTATTKATTTTAKTTTAAATACTTTTTMTTAGTCTCCCCCCCCCCCCCCCAAAAAAAAATTATTTGTATCCTCATAACTCAAGTTGAATAACTCTCAAATAACTCAAAAGAAACCTTTTAGGTATTAAATTTATTGAGTGGTCTCTAACCCTTTTTGTCTGTCTCCTTTAGAATCTATTTTGATTCTTACTTTAGAATCTATTTTGATTCTTAAATATGATCTGGTTGTTGAGACAATTGAAAACGGTATTTCCTTGTTCCAGGATCTTTATCTTTGCCTTGAATCATTGGGTTTAGACATTACTTCGGTGATCTTTAAATCGTTTCAAAACGGCAGCAACATACCATTTTTTGTGATTTCTTTCTATCAAAGAATCGTATGAATGGTTGATTCCTACGTAATACACTTTACTTTTGATTTGATCAAAAGAGTTTTACCAATTCCAACAAAATTAACTTTTAAATTTTATCGAATTGGATCCTTTAGATTTATATATCTAAAATATACTTACGAAGTTGTTCCAATTTATTGATCGATACTAACCTTAGATTCTTGCCCTTGAGAAATTAATCAATACGTTCTACTCGAGCTCCATCGTGTACTATTTACATGGCAACACTCTCAAAAATGAGGGTTCCAGTGGAACAGAACAAATGATGTCGAGCCAAGAGCACTTTCGTTCCTATATAATATAAAAAAGTGGTGGATGTAAGAATCCACAGCTGATCATGTCCTTCAAGTCGCACGTTGCTTTCTGCCACATCGTTTTAAACGAAGTTTTACCATAACATTCCTTCAGTTTGGAACCAGTATGTAATTGATTCAATTATGGAATCGTGAATAATCATCGGTTCGGTCGGTACATAAGAATCTATACTTTTTTCTTCTATATGAAGAATGGATAATGTATGACGAAGTCTCAACAAGAATTCAATCAATTTCACCCCATTGTTTATAATTATTTTTTTAATTATAACTAACATAACATGAATAAATAAACACGAATAAACAAGTTATTTTGAATCTCTATCTTCAAGTAACGTGATAGGATAAATTCAACAATTTCACACTTCTTAGAGTACCAAGAACTCATAAGAAATCATTAAAAAGATTTAATTGATTGAATAGTTTCCTACCCTATATCATTATTTACATAAGGTTTTACAGTAAGTACCATTCGCTTTTTATCATCATTAAGAGAAAGATAAATCCATATTGGATTAAACCATCAATGATTAATAAAAAAAAAGACTGATGTAAGGAAAGATTGAAGATTTAGGTTGTTATTTTTTCATATTTCATATTGTAAAATCAGTAATATTTAACAAATCCAAATTTCGTTTCATATGCGTGTTATTTGAACTCGATTAAATTTGTGAAAAAGATATGATTAATAAAAAAAAAAAAAAAAAAAGAAATAAGAATCACATTCTATAACAATATTATACTCCTAAACGGAAGACTGGTCGAAAAGACAATCTTTATTTTGATATATTTTATTATGATATAGATTATGATATAGATATATATTTTATTTTTTATTTTTATTATAGATTAATAAAATTATAGATTAATAAAATGATCGTGGGTCAGGTATGTTCTGGGACGGAAGGATTCGAACCTCCGAATAGCGGGACCAAAACCCGTTGCCTTACCACTTGGCCACGCCCCATTTCTAGTCGACACTAATAAACACTAATATTGGTACTGGTTGTTCGTCAACTCAAGTCTAAATATCTATTATCTATAAAATAGATTACTAGAATTTTTATACATGTAGACGTAGAATTAAACAGAATTTATTGATCATTACATATAATTCAATTAAGATATTGTATGAAAGTATGGTTTATTCTATTCTCTTTTGATTTGAGAATTGAAGGATTTTTGATTGGGTGAGTTCAAATCAAAGAAAGTTTTTTGGTCTATCTTATTTTCTTTTTATTCATTTTTCTTTTCTATGAATAATAACATATTTATAATAATAAAATAATAAAAAACTCAATTTATTAATAACTCAATCAAAATAAATAAAATACAATTATCCTCAAGAACAAAATGTTTGTTATGCTTAATATATTTAGTTTGATCTGTATCTGTCTTAATTCTGCTCTTTATTCAAGTAGTTTTTTCGTCGCCAAATTGCCCGAGGCCTACGCTTTTTTAAATCCAATCGTAGATGTTATGCCAGTAATACCCCTGTTTTTTTTTCTCTTAGCCTTTGTTTGGCAAGCTGCTGTAAGTTTTCGATGATATCTTTAATTTAATAATGTCTAGACAAATTCATGATTTATTGAAAAAAAAAAAATTCAAAGAAAAGAATTGATAAGATCAGATAAGTCTTACACCCTCAATTCAAATATTGAAATTCTTGTACAACCGCGAAAAATCTGGATCACCCCACTTTATTTCTTGGTGTCAAAATAAAAAATCAAAATAGTAGGGTATGCGGTATAAAAACGGAGAATCTATTCTCTTTTTTACTAAAAAAAATCTTGGAGATTATGTAATGCTTACTCTCAAACTATTTGTTTACACGGTAGTGATATTCTTTGTTTCTCTCTTTATTTTCGGATTCCTGTCTAATGATCCAGGACGTAATCCTGGACGTGAAGAATAAAAGATAAGGTTTTCCTTGCTTGATTTTTAAATGTTCTTAGTAGGATTTTATCTATTACACATTTTTAACTATTAAAAAAAAAAGAGCTCGCGAAAAATTCGAAAGAAAATACCAAGTCATCAACAAAAACGGAAAGAGAGGGATTCGAACCCTCGGTACGAAAAACTCGTACAACGGATTAGCAATCCGACGCTTTAGTCCACTCAGCCATCTCTCCTCCCAATTGAAAAAGGATAATACTATGTTACATTATAAAAAATAAGGATTGAAAGAGCCCTTCATAATATTTTTTTTCATCCGAGAGTGCTTTTTAGTTCCACGGCCCGGCTAAGTACTGACCAGGCCGGGCCCGCCATTTATTGTTCCAACGAATCATAAATAATTTTTTTTTATTTGAAAACTAAAATACTTGCTTGTTATTACGATTGGAAAAATAAAAACTCTTTTGATTTCTATGATATAGAATCAAATGATATCGAATCAAAGTGTCGTTTCTTATCTTAATTTTTTATATTTATTCTTTATTTTCTTTATTCCTTTTATTTTAGTAAAGTAAATAAATAACAAAAAGGGAACTGTGGATTCTTGCACAATACATTTTCATGTATGTTATGGCTTAAGTAGTTTTGTCGAGACGTCTAGGTCAAAAACCTCCGGCAAAAAAACACTTGTTATTTAGTTTTAGTTATTGAAATTTAATGAATTCTCTTTTCCGAATCTCATTGGGTTCTCTGATACAACACGTAAACGCTCTAATTTTCATGATTATTTTATGATCCTATCCTTTCTTTTTACTCTTTTCACTTTTTATTACGACCCATTTTCTTGTTCGACAAAAGGTTCATTTATATACAATAATCGGATTGTAGCGGGTATAGTTTAGTGGTAAAAGTGTGATTCGTTCTATAATCCTTTATATAGTTAAGGGGTCTTTCGGTTTGATTAATATTTCATTCCGACCAAAAACTTTATTTCTTAAAAGGATTTAATCCTTTACCTCTCAATGAAAAATTCGAGGAAGAATATACATTCTCGTGATTTGTATCCAAGAATCAATTAAAAATTGAAAAATTGGATTATGAGATTACGAAACATAATTTTTTTTTTTATTAGATCAATACTTCTAATTGAATAAGTATGAGTAAAGGATCCATGGATAAAGATAGAAAGTGGCTTTCTAATCGTAACTAAATCTTTAATTTGGAATTTGTATTACGGAAATTGAAGCAAAATGGCTATTAAACAATGACTTTGGTTTACTAGAGACATCGACAAATTGTTTTAGCTCGGTAGAAACAAAATGCTTTTCCTAAGGATTCTCTCACATAGAAATAGAGAACGAAGTAACTAGAAAGGTTGTTATAATATAATCCCCCTCTTTTCTATAGGGATCGTCTAGAAAGCGGGTTGTTCTGAATACATTCAGACAGAAAAGCTGACATAGATGTTATGGGTGGAATTTTTTTTTCGTTCATGTCTTAATATAGGAATTTATACATCTTCCATAAAGGAGCCGAATGAAACCAAAGTTTCACGTTCAGTTTTGAATTAGAGACGTTAAAAATGATGAATCAACGTCGACTATAACCCCTAGCCTTCCAAGCTAACGATGCGGGTTCGATTCCCGCTACCCGCTTTTACTTTATTTTTTTATTAAATTAATAAGAAATAAGAAAAATAAGAAATAAGAAAAAAATAGAATGAAATATTTTGAGATTTTTATTATTTTATAAAAAATTTTATGAATATAATTAATGTA